AATTAAGAATTGAAAAGCAGAAAAATATTTTGATTTATTAAAAGATAGAACGGAAAGAAGTCCGGCTACGAGGTCTGAGTATTAAGTATGAATCATAGTTTAAATACTTTGTGATCTATTTGATCTATTTCGTGCTCCAGATACTTGAATGAATATCCGACGAAATAAAAACATCTTGATAAAGATGACAGACCCCCATTCTCTGTACTATCCATAGGGTCAATTCTAACAAGTCACACACTCATATTCCGGAAATATACAATGCAGAAAAAATTTCGCGGTCGAACTACCAAAGGAGAATAGACTAAAATTTTTAGACCCACATACTTTACTTTTTTGTATCGAACGAAAAGCTAGGACTTCAAGATTCTTCTCAATCTAATTCACTGAAATTCCATCCAGTAGAACAGAAGAATTATAAATCTCCAAAATAATAGATAGGAATACCGCAAATAGAGCCATTGCAATACCCATCAAAGGGGTCGTTCCCCATCCAGGAGCTACTTTACCATATTCGGAATTCAATGGTTTCAATAACTTCCCTACACTAGTGCTTCTTGGACCAGATCTAGAACTATCTTCAACAGTTTTTGTAGCCATAAATCTTATTTTGTATTCATTACTATCTGTTGACTTTGTATACCATTCCATTGTAAATAAACGATCTTAGCATAGATCCGTTGTGGTCTTTCAATTCTATAAATAATGGAAACAGCAACCCTAGTCGCCATCTTTATATCTGGGTTACTTGTCAGTTTTACTGGGTATGCTCTATATACTGCCTTTGGGCAACCCTCTCAACAACTAAGAGATCCGTTCGAGGAACACGGGGACTAATTGACGTAATCCCCTCCAAATATTTGGGGGGGATTACGTCAATGAAGATAATGAAAAATTATTTCATTTTTTAGTTGAAATTTTAGGCGGTTCCCGAAAAAAAATAGCGAAAAAAATTATCCCTAAAGTCGATACTAAGAGAAATGTATAAACCAATGCTTCCATAAATTTGATCGTGGTTTACAATTATAGCTTTCATACCTGTTTTGTTTATGTTTACTTAGGAGTATCCCTCCGAATAAAGAATCAAAGAAACGGCAGCGATTTAAATAAAGATTCCTACCTACAGTATCCTAAAATCGCAAACAGAAACGAGAAGAAAAAAAAGCAATGTTGCATCAGACTGCTTGTCTTTTTGTAGTTGGATCTCCAAGTTTTTGGAATGCCCCAAATTCGACTTGAGCATCCAAATCCGGATCAATACCAGCAAAAACATCTCTGAAAAGGGTTCTAGCACCATGCCAAATGTGGCCAAAGAAGAAAAGTAGAGCAAAGGAAGCATGCCCAAAAGTAAACCAACCTCTTGGACTGCTACGAAAAACACCATCGGATTTCAAAGTAGCACGATCTAATTCAAAAATCTCACCCAGTTGAGCCCGTCTAGCATATTTTTTCACAGTTGCGGGATCACTATAACTCACTCCATTGAGTTCACCACCATAAAACTCAACAGTTACACCTACCTGTTCGACACTATATTTAGATTCTGCCCTTCTAAAAGGGACGTCAGCTCTAACAATTCCGTCTCCGTCTACCAAAACAACCGGAAACGTTTCAAAAAAAGTAGGCATACGGCGTACAAACAGTTCACGCCCTTCTTTATTTCTAAAGACGGGGTGTCCTAACCATCCAACAGCTATTCCATCCCCATTGTCCATGGAACCCGCTCGGAATAACCCCCCTTTTGCTGGATTATTACCAATATAATCATAAAAAGCTAATTTTTCAGGAATTTTAGACCAAGCTTCTGATACACTTTGATTTTCAGCTAGTCCAGCACTAACTCTTCGATATATTTCTTGTTGAAAGTATCCCTGATCCCATTGATAACGAGTAGGACCAAATAATTCGATGGGAGTAGTTGCAGAACCATACCACATAGTTCCAGCAACAACAAAAGCTGCAAAAAAGACAGCAGCAATACTACTGGAAAGGACGGTTTCAATATTTCCCATACGTAATCCTTTGTATAGACGTTGAGGCGGACGAACACTAAGATGGAATAAGCCCGCTAATATACCCAACGTCCCTGCTGCAATATGATGAGAGGCTATTCCTCCTGGAACAAAAGGGTCAAAACCCTCCACGCCCCACGCCGGATTTACGGGTTGGACCTTTCCAGTTAGTCCATAAGGGTCGGATACCCATATTCCAGGACCATATAATCCTGTTACATGAAATGCACCAAAACCAAAGCAAGCCACTCCTGAAAGAAATAAATGAATTCCAAAAATCTTGGGCAAATCCAAAGAAGGTTTTCCTGTACGTTCATCACAAAAAATTTCGAGATCCCAATATACCCAATGCCAAATAGATGCCAAGAAGCACAAGCCAGAAAACACGATATGTGCTCCGGCTACCCCTTCATAACTCCAAAGACCCGGATTCGTTACAGTCCCTCCTGTAATATTCCAACCGCCCCATGAATTGGTTATTCCTAAACGAGTCATGAAAGGTATAACGAACATACCTTGTCTCCACATTGGATCAAGAACAGGATCGGAGGGATCAAAAACTGCTAATTCATATAGAGCCATCGAACCGGCCCAACCGGCAACCAGAGCCGTATGCATTATATGAACAGCAAGCAAACGGCCGGGATCATTCAATACAACAGTATGAACACGATACCAAGGCAAACCCATGGAAATACCCCTGAAAAATAGACACTATGTAACTTTATTGCATTGGAAAAAACAATGTTACGGGACCCCCCCTTTTTTAGGTCATTATTTAGGAGAAAGGATTAATATTTGTTCTATTCTGAATATTTGTTCTATTCTGTTAGTATATAATGGAACAATTCGATTAATAGGAAAAAAGGGAAGCGGATCTATTCTATATCCGATAAGTACCAATACGCAATGGCGGTGAATCCAATTTTATATGAACCAAGATAGCTGTTGTTATTCATCATTCAGAAGTCCGCTCGTAACAAATTTCCCTTTTTTTTTTTTATTCATTCGCTCTTACTTTAACTTTTTTTTTATATTTGATTTTAGCTTATTCAACTTATGTATTAAATATGATTAATTTAAATATTTTAAATATTATTAATATAAAGTAGGAAAAAAGGATAATATTATTAAAAAATGAAACCCCGGTCTTACGTTTCCACATCAAAGTGAAATAGAGAACTTCATTCTCTTTTTTTTTTCATTTCATGCCTATTGGCGTTCCAAAAGTACCTTTTCGAAGTCCTGGAGAAGGAGATACATCTTGGGTTGACATATAGTGCGACTTGTCAGATATATTGGGCTATATGGGATTTCCCCATTTTCTCCCTCGATCGAGATATCCTCTGTTTCGCCCAAAAAGATTGATTGAATTATCAAAAATTTGTAACGTGAAGCGCAAAAAATAAAGTGGAATTAAATGCAGGGAGTATGTAGATTGATATTAGATTATCAAAAATTTTTTATGGTTTACGTGATCGGACTAATAAAATTAAATATCCAGGCTCCGTTTAGCAAAAACCCAATTGATAATTAATATATAATATTTTTATAATTACTACTTCTATGATATGCAAAATTATGATAAAAAATTCTATTAAAATATAAAATAAAAAAAATTGAAACAGGGTGATCTCAAACTGTTGATAAAATCAAATAATATAAGTAAAAATTTGTTGACTATTTGACAGAAGAAATGTGAAAGAAATTAATTGAAAAAAAGAGAAGGAGTAGTAAAAAAAAGACGCGGTATTTGGTTCATTTGTCCTATATGTGCAAATTAAAATCGGGCAAATTTTTCCTTTTACTCGGGGTAGAGCATAAACCTAAAAAATAGAATAACAAAAGTAAGAAGCCCGTTGAGGAACAAGAAAAAATCACCGTTATTTCAACTGAATCTCGATGAAAAAAAATATCAATGAATCAAGTTAGTCTGACAGGCCTAAGAAATTGTTTTATTATAGGATTATAATATCTAATAAAAGGGGCCAAAACCTTCTTTTTATTTTAAAAAGGGAGCAAGCCCTTCCCTTATAAGTTAGAAATCAAAGCCTTCTATGAAAAAAAAGGGGGGGGTCTACACATTGATTTTTTCACAATTTTTGTTGAACCGTATGCATCAAAAGGTGCTTGTACGGCTCCTAAGGAATAAAATTTTATCCTAATCAACCGACTTTATCGAGAAAGATTATTTTTTTTAGGCCAAGAGGTTGATACCGAAATCTCGAATCAACTTATTAGTCTTATGATATATCTCAGTATAGAAAAGGATACCAAAGATCTTTATTTGTTTATAAACTCTCCCGGTGGCTGGGTAATATCTGGAATGGCTATTTATGATACTATGCAATTTGTGCGACCCGATGTACAGACAATATGCATGGGATTGGCCGCGTCAATAGCATCTTTTATCCTAGTCGGAGGAGCAATTACCAAACGTATAGCATTCCCTCACGCTTTGCGCCAATGAGTTTTTTTTTCGAGAAAAAAATACTATGCCTTCGCCATCGGAAATATAAATTAGTTAAGTAATAATAGCATGGCACTTCGAATTCGATATGACATTTTTTAGATTCAAAAAAATTAGATTATATATTGAAAGAGTAGTATGAGATAAGGAAGGAGTATTTCAAATGATATCTTACCTATTCGGGCAGCGGCACAAACTTTGTTTTCACACCGGAAGCTTATTTAGAAAATTTATATAGAAAAATAAAAAAAAAAGACACTTTGGGATTGCTGAATCATGAACGAATAAAAAAATGATATATATAAAGCAACGGAACCATCATAGTATTTTTTTAACTCCTACAAAAAAGAAGGATGGTAATTGGATTATTTATGGATCTGCGTATAATACAACCTATATTTTTTTCTTTCGCCGAAAGGAAAGGTCAAAAATGCAAATTCCACTGTGGAGCCGTATGCAATGCACAAAAAAAGCCTGTACGGTTATTCAATTTTCTCTGTTTTTTGGTTCTCTCGCCTCATTCTGCGAAATTGAAGAACCTTTTCTATTATATCATCAGGGTAATGATCCATCAACCCGCTAGTTCGTTTTATGAGGCACAAACGGGCGAAGTTATCTTGGAAGCGGAAGAACTACTAAAACTTCGCGAAACCATCACAAGGGTTTATGTACAAAGAACGGGCAAACCTATATGGGTTGTATCCGAAGACATGGAAAGGGATGTTTTTATGTCAGCAACAGAAGCCCAAGCTCATGGAATTGTTGATCTTGTAGCGGTTCAATAAGAAATAGGAGCGATTTCATGCAAATCCACGATTGCTAATTTTATATCTTTTTAGATTAAGGATTTCGTTTCATATTCTCTTCAATATTAAAAAAAAATATATATATCTTGAAGAGAAGTAATTCCGAATTAGCCGGTTAGAACCAATCTAAACCAGCCCATTATTTATATGATTCCGTATGCCAACCATTAAACAACTTATTAGAAATACAAGACAGCCAATCCGAAATGTCACGAAATCCCCAGCGCTTCGGGGATGCCCTCAGCGACGAGGAACATGTACTCGGGTGTATGTGCGACTCGTTTAGATCATAGACCGAGACACAATAAAGTCAATTCTTTTTGAAATATAAAGGATCAGTACTTGTGAATAAAATAGAATGGAGCGACTCGATTCATTATTTCAAAAAGATCGATCGTTCATATCTTCTATTGTGTCTGAAACTTATGGTTTACATTGGTGCAAATCCAATAAACTCCATTTTTTTAGAAAACCCCCAATGATAACAAATGGTTATCCATTAAGCGGGGGAAATTCCATTTTTTATTAAAAAGATTCCACTCTTGAAAGAAAAGAACGGACTAACAGGGTAAACAACCAAATCAATTTTAAAAATGAAATACCGTTACTGTATAAAGTGGATCTCATTGTGAAAGATCTATTACTGGAATATTCATGGGGTAGAGCCAAAGAATGTGAATTGTACAAGTTACCCATAGTATTGATTAATTAAAAGAAGGAGCTCCGGTGTATAGAGAAGACCTCACCGTTTTAGAAGTAACCATAGAAACGACGGAATCCACTATTTATCCATTTCTATTTACTACTTTTTTTAATTATTCGATTTTTTTATATCAAGGAAATTTCTCCTTTCAAAGTAAAATACCTAGCAAAAAATAGTGGTCGGGAAGGTTAGATTAGCAAAAGCCATTGGAATTTTTTTTTATACATTGGAATAATTCGTTTGTTTATTAATGACTACTAAAGGGGAAAAGAATAACTAAAAAAAGAATTAGTTATTCAGCAAAGTTTGATTTATTCAATGACTAGAATTAAACGCGGGTATATAGCTCGGAGGCGTAGAACAAAACTTCGTTTGTTTGCATCAAGCTTTCGAGGGGCTCATTCACGACTTACACGAACTATGACTCAACAGAGAATAAGAGCTTTAGTTTCGGCTCATCGGGATAGGGGTAAAAGAAAAAGAGATTTTCGTCGTTTATGGATCACGAGAATAAATGCCGTAATTCACGAAACAGAGGTATTCTATAGTTATAATAGATTCATACATAATCTGTACAAAAAGCAATTACTTCTTAATCGGAAAATACTTGCACAAATAGCTCTATTAAATAGGAGTTGTCTTGATACGATTTCGAATGAGATAAAGGAATAAGGCGATTGGAAGAAATCCACGAAAAAAATGTGAAATAGAGTTCTAAGGAGAATGAGCTCGGGGAAGGTAGAGTAGAAATTAGTATTATAAAAAATTATAAAAACAGTCAGCAAAACGAGGGTATATAGTCGCTAAAAAAAGAGTTATTCTTTTTCTTTTCGGCGCTTCTTTTCTTTTTTTTTTATGACAGACACAGACGTAACAATCAAATTTTGATTCTTGATTGGAGTTGTCGAACAAAAAAGTAACCTCTTTTTTAATTCCTTCAGAGTGGAATTTTTATTCAATTGAAAAATAAGTCTATTTTTTTCTGGTTCTAAGGTTGGTAGTTCTAGGGGTCGACTCACTTCTTTCAAATTGTTTCTGATTATTAAGAAAAGGTAGCAAAGATAAAATACGAGCTTGTTTTATAGCAACAGTAATTAATCGTTGTTGTTTTAAAGTCACTCTATTCACCCGTCTAGATAATATTTTTCCTTGTTCACTAATAAATCGACTAATTAAACTCATGTTTCTATAATCAATTCGATCCCCCGATTGGATCGGGGGCAAACGCCTACGAAAAGATCGCTTGGATTTAGTAAAAGGTCGCTTAGATTTATTCATAATTTTTTATTCCTTATCTCTAAAATCCTATTTTGATCGGATGAAAATAAAAAGGATTTCTATTTATATCATAGAATTAAGAATATAGGATTAGATTTCTTTCTATTAATTTATTTGTTTATATTTATATATATGTAATAATATATAATATATATGTAATAATATATAATAATGATACTCTCATTATTCCTGTTCTTAAAATAAAAGTGGACATACAAGCACTTAATTTTATCTATTTCTTGATTTCCCCGTGAATTGTATGTTTATAACAATAGGGACAAAATTTTCTCAATTCCAATCGACTAGGGGTGTTATGCCGATTCTTTTGGGTAATATATCTGGAAATTCCCGCTGATTCTTTCTTAATATCATTTCGAACACAACTGGTACATTCCAAAATAATTGTTACTCGAACATCTTTACCCTTGGCCATGAAACCTCCTTTGGATTTATGATTCACCCCAATCTTCTATTTTCATTTTAGGATCCAGAAAGACCAAGAACCAAAAAAATAGAAGCTGTTAACTAAAAAAAATTATGAAATATTTCGTTGCAATGAATATTAATTAGTAATTAAATAAAAAAAATAATAAGCAATACAATGATTTTTTGAAAACTCTATTTAAAATCTTTGTACAGGATTTTTTTAAGTATCTCATAGGATACTCTTTCTTTAGCAACACCTTTTTAGTTCGATTACTAATAGAATTGGATCCTGAACCCTCCTTTTTATGACCTTTCGCCCCCCCCCCCTTTCAAATTGATTATAAAAAAACAATTCGAAAAAAGGGGGGTTAGTCCCCGATCGTTGATCGTATCTCTAAATTTTTTAACCCTTTCTGATGTTAATACCTAGAATGAAAAAAAGGGAAATGTTAATGCATCCGGAAATAAACGATTAATCTCTATTAATAAACCTGCTAACGAACCGAACCATAGAGTACTTAGTACCGGTGCTACGGAAAGATATGTTTTTAGATCTCGCATTTGAAATCCTCCTTATTTCTTCTTTATTGTATTACAATATATTTATTGTATTACAATATATATAGTAATATATATAACTACAGATGTACATGTAGTTAAGAAGTTCTTGTATTTGTATACGTAACCCCCCTCCCCATTTTCAAAATTAGAATTGAAATATTGTCTACTAGGACGATCTTATAGATTCCATTTTCAAATGGAAACGCCTATTTATGTAAAATTGAAATTGAGGGAATTTTCGTAAAAAAAGTAATTTTTTGAATTAAATTATTTAATTAAATTATATATATTTTTTGAATTAAATTATATATATATATGTTTGTTATCTGCTATGAGAAAAAAAGAGTGATGTGGAAAACAAGACAGGAATTCTCTAGAATCACACTGTAAACCGATTGAAAGGGATGTAGCGCAGCTTGGTAGCGCGTTTGTTTTGGGTACAAAATGTCACGGGTTCAAATCCTGTCATCCCTACCTATTACTGCTCCTCTGAGCAGTAACGAGGGATCTATTTTAGATCTATCCAATTTTAATAAAACTGGATATACATATAATTGTGCAATTTATGATATACTATGATATAGTATATACGTCTAAAATAGATTCGGGTTAAAGAATGCCCTCTTTCGAGCCTTTTCCTTTTTTAGAAAAAATAAGAAAAGCGCTCTTAGTTCAGTTCGGTAGAACGTGGGTCTCCAAAACCCAATGTCGTAGGTTCAAATCCTACAGAGCGTGATTTCACTCTTGTTTATTAGATTGTATCCAAATTCCGCTATTCGCAAATAATTGAGCAGCAATCTGAATTCGACCTCCCGCATATGAAAGCAAGAAGGAGGTCAGTAAAAAAAAAAAAAAGAGATGTTAATTAATCAAAAGTCCAACTGATCACCACGCCTGTATTGTAAATAAGCAGTTACGAATAATCCAGCTAAAGTAATAGGAATTAGACCTAAGACGATTCCAAATAAAGAAACTTCAATCATTTCAATTTTCTTTTGTTTTCATTTTTGAAAGGGAGGTACTATCTATTCCTAGCTCTTAATCTGTATTGCCTATGAATCTCAATGACCAAAATTGGGTAATTAACACGGTAAGGAACTATTGAACATATGAAATACCGTAGAACCCCTTTTTTTGATCTTCAGTCAATTAATTTCAAATAAGTCGTATTTTGCTTAGACCAATAAATAGAACTGAGGTTATAGTTAAAGCTGCTAGTAGAAAACCGAAATAACTCGTTATAGTAGGCATTAAAGAACTCAATAAAATATGTTTTTTTATACATATGTTTCTAAAGTACTTCCCTAAGTTTAAATTGAAAACATTTTCAAAGAGAAAAATACTAGTTCCAAGAATCAAAAAATTCAATTAAAAATTTGTTAATTATCCATCATTATAGGCGGTATGAACAAAAATCGAGAAAGAGAACAAGAACTAAATTCATCGGCACCGTCTCAGGATTTAGAATTCACGTAACTTATTCATTGAAAAACTCTTTAAGAAATGAATAAAAAAAAAAAAAAAAGAATAACTTTATTATCTAACTTCAGTCAAAACATATAACTTTTTTTGAATTAATATGTCAAAATTGGAAAATAAGCTGTTTGATTTGTTTTTTTTTTTAAGCGACCTTAGAACCTAAAATACGCCCCCTTCCACTTTATTCAAATTGAATTTACTTAAATTTGAATTTGAACTCATTAGATAAAATAGTAGAGCAGTTTTTCTTCATTTAATCTTTCAT